AATGAAATGCCTGAATAAAGGATTATCTTGATAGGATAAATCATGTAATTTTATTACTTTCATTGAATTTAATAGAATTAAACTATTACCTAAAAATTCAAAATTTCTTGTGCATCATACACCAAAATTCATAAAAAGATAAGCTAACTAAGCTAATGGGTTCATACCCCATTTATAAAGGTAATAAGTCCTTTTCTTTTTAATTTTAATATTAAATCCTTCCAAATTTTTATTTTTAATAATATTAATTCTAGGAACCCTAATTTCAATTAGATCCAATTCATGACCAGCCACATGAATTGGATTAGAAATTAATCTACTAGCATTTATTCCATTAATATCATCTAAAGATAGAATAATATCAACAGAAGCGTCAATAAAATATTTTATTGTTCAAGCAATAGCCTCATCAATACTTCTAACATTAACAATTTCCAATTTTATATTCACATTTATTACTAGAGAATTAATAAATTCAATTATCGCAACAACACTATTAATTAAGATAGGAGCAGCACCATTTCATATATGATTTCCTTCAGTAATAGAAGGCCTATCATGAATAAATTGTTTAATTCTAATAACATGACAAAAATTAGCACCATTTGTAATTTTATCCTATTTAAATTTCAATCACCAAATTATAATTTTTGTTATGCTATTCTCAGTAATTATCGGTTCAATTGGAGGACTTAATCAAACATCAACACGTAAAATTATAGCTTATTCATCAATTAATCACATTGGATGAATAATTCTAGCCCTTACCATATCAGAAAATTTATGACAAATTTACTATATAATTTATACAGTCTTATCTTCTGCTGTAATTATAATTTTTCATAACATGTCCAGCCAACATGTTAACCAATTATCCTTAAACTGACTACCATCTATCTCAAAATTTGTCATATTAATTAGTCTTCTTTCATTAGGTGGACTACCACCATTCTTGGGATTTTTACCAAAATGATTAGTAATTCAATCATCAATTTATTCTCAAATATGGTTTACTATTACAGCAATAATCTTAATTACATTAATAACCTTATTTTATTACCTTCGATTGGCAATAACTTCATTTTTAATAAGAAGAACACAACCTAACTGAAATCAAAAACTATCGAACAAATTTATTATATCAAAATCAACTTCAATATTATCAATAATTTCCATAACTACTTTACCATTATACACAGTTCTATTTTATGGATCGTAAGATCTTAAGTTAAGTAAACTGTTAGCCTTCAAAGCTGAAAATAAAATATAAATTTTAGGCCTTAGTATATTATTACACCTTTAGAATTGCAGTCTAAAATCATCATTGAATATAAGACCAATAATGACAAAAGGGTTTAACCCATAAATAAATTTACAATTTACCGCCTAAAATTCAGCCATTTTATCGCAACGATGATTATTTTCTACTAATCACAAAGACATCGGAACTTTATATTTCATTTTTGGTGCATGAGCAGGGATAGTAGGAACATCTCTAAGAATTTTAATTCGAACAGAACTTGGACAACCAGGCTATTTAATTGGTGATGACCAAACTTATAACGTAATTGTTACAGCTCATGCATTCATCATAATTTTCTTCATAGTTATACCCATCATAATTGGAGGATTTGGAAATTGATTAGTACCTTTAATGCTTGGAGCCCCAGATATGGCATTTCCACGAATAAATAATATAAGATTTTGACTTCTTCCACCATCATTAACCCTCTTACTATCAAGAAGAATGGTTGAAAATGGTGCAGGTACAGGATGAACAGTCTACCCACCTTTGTCAGCAGAAATCGCTCATGCAGGAGCTTCAGTTGATTTAGCTATTTTCTCTTTACATCTAGCAGGTATTTCATCAATTTTAGGGGCAGTAAATTTCATTACAACCATAATTAATATACGAGCTCCAGGAATATCCTTAGATCAAACCCCTTTATTTGTTTGAGCAGTAGGAATTACTGCATTATTATTATTACTTTCATTACCAGTCCTAGCAGGTGCTATTACTATACTATTAACAGACCGAAACTTAAATACATCTTTCTTTGATCCTGCCGGAGGAGGAGATCCAATCTTATATCAACATTTATTCTGATTTTTTGGCCATCCAGAAGTTTATATTTTAATCTTACCAGGATTTGGTATAATTTCACATATTATTAGTCAAGAGAGAGGTAAAAAGGAAGCATTTGGAACATTAGGAATAATTTATGCAATGTTAGCTATTGGACTTTTAGGATTTGTAGTATGAGCTCATCATATATTTACTGTAGGTATAGATGTTGATACTCGAGCATACTTCACTTCAGCAACTATAATTATTGCTGTACCTACAGGTATTAAAATCTTCAGATGATTAGCCACCCTTCATGGTTCCCAATTATCTTATAACCCATCATTATTATGATCATTAGGGTTTGTTTTCCTATTCACCATTGGTGGACTTACTGGAATCATCTTAGCTAATTCATCAATTGATATTATTCTTCATGATACATATTATGTAGTTGCTCATTTCCACTACGTATTATCAATAGGAGCAGTATTCGCAATTATAGCCGGATTTATTCACTGATACCCATTATTTACAGGATTAACAATAAATCCAAAATGATTAAAAATACAATTTACTGTTATATTTATTGGTGTTAATTTAACATTCTTCCCTCAACATTTCTTAGGGCTAGCCGGAATACCACGACGATACTCAGATTATCCAGACGCCTACACTTCATGAAATATTATATCTTCATTAGGATCTACAATTTCTCTTATTGGAATCATTATATTAATTTATATTATATGAGAAAGATTCATTTCACACCGAAAATCAACATTCACTTTAAATCTCAATAGATCATTAGAATGATTACAAAATTTACCCCCAGCTGAACATTCATATTCTGAGTTACCTATTTTATCAAAATAACTAATATGGCAGAAAAGTGCAATGAATTTAAGATTCATATATAAAGATTAAATCTTTTTTTAGTAAATTAATGGCCACATGATCCAATCTGAATTTACAAAACAGATCATCCCCTCTTATAGAACAACTAATTTTCTTTCATGATCATACCTTATTAATTTTACTAATAATTACAATTTTAGTTGCCTATATTATATCATCATTATTCGTAAATAAATTTACAAATCGATTTCTCCTTGAAGGGCAAACTATTGAAGTAATTTGAACTATTCTACCCGCTATCACTCTAATTTTTATTGCACTCCCATCTTTACGTCTTTTATATTTACTTGATGAATCAATAGAACCCCTATTAACATTAAAAACAATTGGACATCAGTGATATTGATCCTATGAATATATGGATTTTAAAAATCCAATTGAATTCGACTCATATATATCTAATCTAGAAGAATTAAGTTCATTTCGATTATTAGATGTAGATACACGAACAACTCTTCCTATGAATACACAAATCCGAACATTAGTAACAGCAGCTGATGTAATTCATTCATGAACCATCCCTGCTTTAGGAATAAAAACTGATGCTACCCCAGGACGACTTAACCAAATTAGATTCCTAATTAACCGTCCCGGATTATTTTATGGTCAATGTTCAGAAATTTGTGGAGCTAATCATAGATTTATACCAATTGTTATCGAAAGAGTTAACTTAAAAAGCTTCATCAATTGAATTAAAAATTACTCATTAGATGACTGAAAGTAAGTAATGATCTCTTAAATCATGATATAGTAATTAACGAATACTTCTAATGAAAGAAATTAGTTAAAGGATAACATTAATATGTCATATTAAAATTATTATATTAAATAATATTTCTTAATTCCACAAATAGCTCCCATAAGATGATTATCTTTAATAATTTTCTTTATCTTGATTCTCATTATTATAATAACAATAAATTATTTCCTTTTTCAACCATCAATCACTACCCAAAATAAAACTTTATTTAAATCATATACAAATAATTGAAAATGATAACAAACCTATTTTCATCATTTGATCCCACATCTAATATTTTTAACCTTTCCTTAAACTGAACTAGAACAATTATAGGATTAATAATCTTTCCACTTTCATTTTGATTAATTCCTAATCGCAGATTGATATTATGAAACTTATTATTAAATAAATTACATAATGAATTCAAAACACTTCTACCCAGCAAAAAAAATTTAGGTAGATCATTTGTATTTATTTCACTATTTTCATATATTTTATTTAATAATTTTCTGGGTCTATTTCCATACATTTTTACAAGATCAAGACACTTAACATTTACACTATCTTTGGCTCTCCCTTTATGAATAAGCTTCATAATTTACGGATGAATTAATAATACACAACATATATTTGCTCACTTAGTACCTCAAGGTACCCCTCCTATCTTAATACCATTTATAGTATGTATTGAAACAATCAGAAACTTAATCCGACCACTTACACTATCTGTACGCTTAGCAGCAAATATAATTGCTGGTCATTTATTATTAACTCTTCTAGGAAATACAGGACCTATATTAATAAATTCAGTAACCATAATTAATATTTTATTATTATCACAAATAGCATTATTAATTCTTGAACTGGCAGTTTCAATCATTCAATCCTATGTATTTGCCGTATTAACAACACTTTATTCAAGAGAAGTTAATTAATGTCAACACATCAAAATCATCCATTCCATATAGTAAATTCAAGTCCATGACCCATCACAGGAGCTATTGGTGCCATAACCTTAGCCGCTGGGCTAATTAGTATATTTCATCAATATAAATTTTTAATTTTAACAATAGGAATTACTATTACTATTTTAACCATAATTCAATGATGACGAGATATTACTCGAGAAGGAACTTACCAAGGAATACACACTTCAACAGTAAATACAGGATTACGATGAGGTATAATTTTATTTATTGTATCAGAAATCTTCTTTTTCATCTCATTTTTTTGAGCTTTTTTTCACAGAAGATTAGCACCAAATATTGAACTAGGAATAACTTGACCTCCAGCAGGAATCTCTCCCTTTAATCCAATACAAATTCCTCTTCTTAATACTGCTATCTTACTCGCTTCAGGAGTTACAGTTACATGAGCACATCATAGATTAATAGAAAATAATCACAGACAAACCACACAAGGATTAATATTCACAATTATTTTAGGAATCTACTTTACAATTTTACAAGCATATGAATATATTGAAGCCCCATTCACAATTGCAGACTCAGTTTATGGTTCAACATTTTTTGTTGCCACCGGATTTCATGGACTACATGTAATTATTGGAACAACATTCTTATTAATCTGCATAAGACGACACTTAATATATCACTTTTCATCAAAGCACCACTTCGGCTTCGAAGCCGCAGCATGATACTGACATTTCGTTGACGTTGTATGATTATTCCTATATATCTCCATCTATTGATGAGGTAACTATTTATTTAGTATAAAAAGTATAACTGATTTCCAATCAGAAGGTTTATAAATTAAAATAAATAATTTTATTAATTATTACAACTTCCATATTGATTATACTATTAACCTTAATTATTCTAATATTATCACTATCATTATCTAAAAAATCAATTCTAGACCGAGAAAAAAATTCACCATTTGAATGTGGATTCGATCCTAAAAGATCAGCACGCCTACCATTCTCATTACGATTTTTCCTTATCGCTGTCATTTTTCTAATTTTCGATGTAGAAATTGCATTAATTATACCAGCTATAATTATTCAAAATACATCAAATTCCTATACATGAATAATAACTATAACATTTTTTATTGTAATTTTATTACTAGGACTATATCACGAATGAAATCAAGGCGCTCTTCAATGAGCAGAATAATTGGGATTATAGTTAATAATAATATTTGGGTTGCATTCAAAAGGTATTGATAAATCAATTAATCTCAAATTATGAAGCAATCTGCATTCAGTTTCGACCTGAAAGATAGACATTATAGTCCTTAATTATTTATAAATATAAAATATTATCTGTATAATGAAAATATACCGTTTTATTAAACTATATAAACTTAATTATAAATAGAAATAACAACGGAATTTAACCGCTAAAAGATAAGTTAGCAGCTCACTTTTGATCATCTTATTTCCTTAGTTGGAATTAAATTCAATGATATTATTAACAATAATATACCTCTTTTTGGTTTCAACTAAACATTAATACCTAATATATATATATATATATATAATACTTAAAGACAATATATCTCCCTAACAGCTTCAATGTTATACTCTAATAATAAGCTATTTAAGTAATCTATATGAACAACAAAAAAATCAAAAATAAAAAAATTCAAAATATAAATCTTACTAAATAATACTTAAAAAAATTAAACTGATAATCATAATTAGTAAATCTACAATTAACAAGAAATTTAAATAAACCTTGCCCACCAAATTCTTCTCTTCAACCAAAATCCACCACACGAGACATCTTATATCCCATATATAAAAATCTTGAATTTAATATATAAGTTGATAAAAATGGCATAAATCATATTCTACCCATAAATCCTACTAAATATTGTTTATTAATTACAAAACTACCATAACTAACCATTAAAGATAATTCATAACCTAATCATCCACCAAGCAATCTTACTATTAGAGTTAATATCCTCATAAACAATGATAAACAAATTATACTAGGAGTTTCTAACATAATTCAAGATAACATTGAACCACCAATTACAGATATTAAAGTTAATATAAATATAGGACCGATAAAACCATAATTTTCATCACCTAAACAATGAAGACTCTTAAAATTAAAATCACCTACCATCACATAATAAATTAAACGCAATGTATAACAAACAGTTAAACCCGTAGAAACAAAAAACATAACAAAAATTAATAAATTAAAATTTGTTATTAAACTTAATTCCAAAATTAAATCCTTAGAATAAAATCCTGATAAAAATGGTATTCCACACAATGATAAATTAGACACACAAAAACAAATTGAAGTTAAAGGTATTTGATTTATAATACTTCCTATACCTCGGATATCCTGTAAATCATTTAACCCATGAATTATTACCCCAGCACATATAAATAATAATGCCTTAAATAAAGCATGAGTTAACAGATGAAAAAAAGCTAAATCATAGAAACCAAGCCCAATTGTTCTTATTATTAAACCTAATTGTCTTAAAGTAGATAAAGCAATAATCTTCTTTAAATCAAACTCAAAATTAGCACCTAAACCAGATATAAATATAGTTAAACAACCAATAAACAAAATAAATCCTCTTATATTATACATTTCAATTAAAGAACCAAACCGAATTAATAAATAAACTCCAGCCGTCACCAATGTTGAGGAATGAACTAATGCAGATACAGGTGTAGGAGCAGCTATTGCCGCAGGAAGTCATGAAGAAAAAGGAATTTGAGCACTTTTAGTTATAGCCGCCAAAATAACCAAAACAACAATAACCTTTACCTCACTAACTATTAAACCCAAATTATCAACGTAAATAAAATTCCAACTACCATAATTTATTATCCAAGCAATAGAAATTAATAAAGCCACATCACCAACACGATTTCTCAAAGCAGTTAATATCCCAGCATTATAAGATTTTACATTCTGATAATAAATTACTAAACAATAAGAAACCAATCCTAAACCATCCCAACCCAATAAAATTCTAATTAAATTTGGTCTGATAATTAAAAACATCATAGATAAAACAAATAATAAAACCAAAATAATAAAACGAGACAAATTTTGATCACCATACATATATATATCTCTATAATAAATAACCAAAGAAGAAATAAACAAAACAAATCTTATGAATAATATACACTTATAATCTATTAACATTCTTATCGTAACACAACAAGAATTTAAAGTTATAATATTTCACTCAAAAAACAATACATAATTCATTACACAAAAACATAAACCATTAGCAAAAAAAAATAAAGAAAAAAAACCTAATACAAAAAAAGAAAGCTTGCAAATAAAATTATTATAATTAATAACCCAATATAAATAATATACCTTTGATATCACAAACCAATATTCTTAATTAAACTAATTGAGTATAAAAAACAAAATAAATATTCCACCTTAACAATTAAAACATTTAAAGGAAACCAATGCAAAAATAATAATAAATACTCCCGAAAATAACCACTTATATATCTATAAACACCAGAATAGCTTATACCATGTTGTCTATAAGAAAATAAATAAAGACTATAAACCGCACCAAAAAAAGATATTATAGCCACTATAAAAATCGATAATCAACTTCAAGATACAATACTATTAATCAATCTAATTTCAGCTATTAAGTTTAAAGAAGGAGGAGACGCCATATTTGAAGATCTTAATAAAAATCATCACAATCTCATTCTAGGTATAATACATATCAAACCCTTATTAATTAATAATCTTCGACTACCCAACCGCTCATAAACAATATTTGACAAACAGAACAAGCCAGAAGAACATAATCCATGACCAATTATTATTAAATAAGAACCACATAAACCTCAAAAATTTAAAGTCATTAATCCTCTTAATACAAGTCCTATATGAACAACAGAAGAATAAGCAATTAAAGATTTCAAATCCACCTGACGAAAACATACCAAACTAACTAAAAATCCCCCAATTAATCTAACTCCAATTCAAATAAAATTCAATTTTAAACAACAAGAAATTATAATAGGGAATACACGAATTAATCCATATCCACCTAACTTTAATAAAACTCCAGCCAAAATTATTGAACCGGAAATTGGAGCCTCCACATGAGCCTTAGGAAGTCATAAATGAACCATAAACATAGGCATTTTAACCAAAAAAGCAATAATTATACTAAAATATATAAAAATATTACTAACCTCATCACCCCAAATATTATAAAAATTTAAAGTACCATTTAAACTATAATAATATAATAAGCTAATTAATAATGGTAAAGAAGCTAACAAAGTATAAAATAGAAGATAAATTCCAGCCTGAACTCGCTCAGGTTGATAACCCCATCCCAAAATTAATATTAAAGTAGGAATTAGTCTACCTTCAAAAAAAATATAAAAAGATAATATATCTATTCTAGAAAAAGCACATATTAATATTAATATCAAGAAAATAATAACCATAATAAATAAATTACAATAATAATTTCCATTAAATAATGAAACACTAGACAAAATCATTAAACCACAAATCCAAAATCTTAATAATACTAAACCATATGATAATAAATCAAAACCTAATATATATCCTAAACAACCAATACCACCATATAAATCAACTGATATTATAAAAAAAAATACCATCAAAAAAAATAACATTTGAACCATTAATCAAAACACATTATTTAAAAAACATAAAGGAATCATAAACAAAAGTATAAAAAGAAACTTTAACATCGTAATACTACAAAAGATTGAAAATAATCATTACCATGAGAACGCACTATAGAAACCAAAATCCCTAATCCTAAAGATCCCTCACAAACCGCAAATACTAAATAAATTATAGAAAAATATAACTCAAACTGCAATAATCCAAATCAATAAACCAAAAGAAAAAAAGTAAATAATACTATATATTCCAAACTTAATAAAACAACAAGTAAATGTTTACGTTTTGAACAATAAACCCAAATACCACTAAAATAACAAAAAATAATTACACATAAACAAAATAATGTTAACATTGATAGTTTTAATAGTTTAATAAAAAACGTTGGTCTTGTAAATCAAAATTAAGAAATTCTTTTAAAACTTCAGAGAAAGATATATCAATCTATCATTAATCCCCAAAATTAATATTTTAAATTAAACTATTCTCTGATATCTTTACCGTATTAATTACATCCTTAATACTAATAACCAATATGTTATTTTCAATAATAATTCATCCCCTATCATTAACTTTACTTATTATTATTCAAACCCTAATAATTTGTTTAATTTCAGGACCAATTTCATATTCCTTTTGATTTTCATATATCCTTTTCATAGTATTTTTAGGAGGAATACTAGTTCTATTCATTTACATTACAAGACTAGCTTCTAATGAAATATTCCTATTACCATCAAAAACAATTCTATATTTAATAATAATCTTAATTATATTATCAATAATAATAATAAAAATCAATTACATATTAATTAATCAAAACAATAAAAATGACTCAATATTTACCAATTTAAATCTATTCCAAGAACCTGTTAATCTCAATCAATTATACAATCAACCAAACTTTAGCGTAACCATCCTTACTATTAGATATTTATTATTCACACTAATTGTTATTGTAAAAATTACTGAAATTCAAGAAGGACCTTTACGAAAATCATACTAATGAATAAACCGATACGAACTTCACACCCTTTAATTAAAATTATTAATAATTCACTAATTGACTTACCCACCCCATCTAATATTTCAACATGATGAAATTTTGGATCCCTATTAGGACTTTGTTTAGTAATTCAACTATTAACAGGAATCTTCTTAGCAATACATTACACAGCAGACATTTCAATAGCATTTAATAGAGTAGCCCACATCTGTCGAGATGTAAATTTTGGATGATTACTACGCACACTTCATGCAAATGGAGCATCATTCTTCTTCATTTGCTTATATACCCACGTAGGACGTGGAATGTATTATGGATCTTATAATCTTATACATACCTGACTAGTAGGAACACTAATCTTATTTTTAGTAATAGCTACAGCTTTTATAGGTTACGTACTACCCTGAGGACAAATATCCTTTTGAGGAGCAACAGTAATTACTAACTTATTATCAGCAATTCCCTATTTAGGTAATGATCTTGTTCAATGAATCTGAGGAGGATTCGCTGTTGATAATGCCACCTTAACTCGATTCTTTACCTTCCATTTCATATTACCATTTATTGTATCAGCATTTGTAATAATCCATTTATTATTCCTCCATCAAACAGGATCTAACAATCCAATAGGAATTAACAGAAACTTAGACAAAATTCCATTTCACCCATACTTTTCATTCAAGGATATTACAGGATTTCTTATTATAATTATAATATTAACAATTTTATCACTATTAAACCCATATCTACTAGGAGATCCTGACAATTTTATTCCAGCTAATCCCTTAGTGACTCCAATCCATATCCAACCAGAATGATATTTTCTATTCGCTTATGCTATCCTTCGATCAATCCCTAATAAATTAGGAGGGGTATTAGCATTAGTTGCATCAATTGCCATTCTATTTACTTTACCATTCATAAGCAACAATAAATTCCGAAGACTTCAATTCTACCCAATTAATCAAATTCTATTCTGATCTTACGTAACAATTGTTATCCTATTAACATGAATCGGAGCTCGACCAGTAGAAAATCCATATATTATTACAGGTCAATTATTAACCCTAATATATTTTCTCTACTTCATCATAAACCCAATTACATTAAAAATTTGAGACAACCTAAATAATTAAATCAAAGTTAATAAGCTTAAAGCATTTGTTTTGAAAACAAAAGATAGAGTTTCATAATCTCTATTAACTTCAATTCCTAAAATGTCTCAATACATCATTTTATCTAAAAACAAAGAAAAACAAACAAAAAATATAAAATAATTCAATGAAACAGGTAAATATCTCTTTCAAGCTAAATACATCAACTTATCATAACGAAATCGAGGCAATGTACCCCGAATCCAAATAAATATAAAAGATAAAAAAACCAATATAAAATAAAAAAAAATAGAATATACATTACCCCCAAAAAAAATTACAACCGTTAATATACTCATAAATAAAATTCTTGAATATTCAGCCATAAAAATTAATGCAAATCCTCCTCTTCTATATTCAACATTAAACCCAGATACCAATTCAGACTCACCCTCAGAAAAATCAAAAGGAGTACGATTAGTTTCAGCTAAACAAGAAGAAAATCAACAAAAAAATAAAGGAACACATATAAAAAAAAATCAAATATTAAATTGATTAATATAAAAAGATGATATTCTAAAACCCCCAACTATTACTACAAAACTTAATAAAATTAATGCCAAACTCACTTCATATGAAATAGTTTGAGCCACAGCACGCAAACCCCCTAACAACGCATAATTTGAATTTGAAGATCAACCAGCCAACATTATAGGATAAACCCCCATACCAGTACAACAAAAAAAAAATAATAAAGCCAAATTAAAAGAAACAACATTACCAATTATAGGGTAAATTAATCAACAAACAAGAGACAAGAATAATCTAACTATAGGACAAAAAAAATATATTAAATAGTTAGATATAATAGGATAAGTCTGTTCCTTACAAAATAACTTAATAGCATCAGCAAAAGGTTGAGGAAGCCCTATTATACCAACTTTATTAGGACCCTTTCGAATTTGAATATAACCCAAAACTTTACGTTCCAATAAAGTTAAAAAAGCTACACCAATTAAAACAAAAATAATTAAAATAATAAAACAAATCAAGCTTATAATACCCATAAACAATACTATATGTAATTAATTACATATATGAATTCTAAATTCATTGCACTTCTCTGCCAATATAGCAAACTAATTCACAAAATATAAAATATTTAATATATTTAATCCTTTCGTACTAAAATATATATATTATCAATGAAGATAGAAACCAACCTGGCTTACACCGGTTTGAACTCAGATCATGTAAGAATTTAATGGTCGAACAGACCAATTAATTTAGCTACTGCACCAAATCATAATCTTAATCCAACATCGAGGTCGCAATCTTTATTATCAATATGAACTCTCCAATAAAATTACGCTGTTATCCCTAAGGTATCTTACTCTTATATTCCATAATACAGGATCAAAAAATCAATCATCATAGTTAAATAACAAAGAAGTTAATTTATTCTCTCATCACCCCAACGAAATAATTTCATTTCAAATAAATAAATAACAACCAATAATTTAATTAAAATTAAACTATAAAGATCTATAGGGTCTTCTCGTCCCCCACCACTATTTAAGCCTTTTAACTCAAAAATAAAATTCAATTATTAATACCGAGACAGTTATTGTTTCGTCAAACCATTCATTCCAGCCTTCAATTAAAAGACTAATGATTATGCTACCTTTGCACGGTCAAAATACCGCGGCCATTTAAATATTCACTGGGCAGGCACGACTTTAAATTAATACAAAAAGACATGTTTTTGATAAACAGGCGAACAATATTATTTGCCGAGTTCCTTAACATAAATTTTCCAATCACATATTATAAACAAAATTAATCTACTAATTCCATCATTATTAATATTTAATAACAAATTAATAAAAATATTTCAATAAATAAATTAAACACAAAAAAAATAAACAACAACAATAATTATAACAAAATCATTAATAATAGCCATTTTAAAGCCCACATAATAAACAAAACAAAAAAAAATTATAATCAAATATTTCAAGCTTATCCCCAAAACATTAAGAATTAATCTAATTAACATTCAATAATAAAATAACAATCTATGATAAACAAAATTAAATCCAAAATTAAATTTCCATCTTGAAAAACTAGATATCTTAGAAAACGAATAACATATCACTACCATCCAATTATTAAACATATTTATGTCACAATAACAATCATAATTAAATAGCTCTTCCCAATTCGAGAATAAAAAAAATAAATTCATCATTTTTAATAAACCCTGATACAAAAGGTACATATTACATTTCTTCTCAACAATAAAAACCATATTTCAAAAATCCCTCACTGTAAAAATAAACTATAATAATAAATATAACATTCAAAAACTACTAATATAAAAATACACAAGTTAATTTCCATTATAAAAACAAAATAATTTTAATATTTAATCAAAGCATTTGATTTGCACAAAACCCCTCCAATGTAAATGGAACACTCACTAACAAGCTCTACTTCGCATTCTAGGTACACCTTCCGGTACACCTACTATGTTACGACTTATCTCATCTTAAAACGAGAGCGACGGGCGATATGTACACATTTTAGAGCCATAATCAACAGAACATTTTAAATCAATTTACAATCAAATCCACTTTCAAATACTCATTAAAAATATTATCCATATAAATAAATTTATTGTAATCCATTTCTTCTTAACCATAAGCTACACCTTGACCTGACATAAAGATCAATTAAACACAACGAAATTTAATACTCTCTACAAGATAATCTTACGACGGCGGTATATAAACTGATAACAAAATTAAGTATATCAAATCGTGTAATATCAATTACAGAACAGATTCCTCTGAAAGGACTAAAACACCGCCAAATTCTTTGAGTTTCAAGATCATACCTAATACTACTCAAGTAACTAAATTTTAAATGTTCAATAATAGGGTATCTAATCCTAGTTTTTAATAAACATTTCAAAGCCTCACCAAATCTTATAATCAAAATAAACAAAATTAATTATTCCACCAAAATAATTTATTAAACTATGACAATCAAAAGTTAACTTTTAACCAAAAATATTTATTAGTATCCCACGTCTAACCGCGGCAGCTGGCACGCATTTTACCGATACATAAAAGGAATACTATATCTAAAATTAATTAATAGTATAATATTAATTACTGCCAAATAACCATTTAGAACATTAACAATACATGTAAACTATCCTTAACATAAATAACCAAAGCAAGAATAAAACTTCAATAAAATAAAAATAAAATAACGGAACAAAATTAATATTTTAAAAGATTATCCTAACGTGAAAATCTTTTGAGAAATCAGACCTAAATAATAATAATAATAATACCTAATTTTTCCTTTTTTTTTTTTTCTTACAAAAAAGGAAAAATTAAGTTAAATGTCACTTTTCATATGGAAATATTCTTATGATGAGATATTCAAATTCAATTTGGTTTTTAATATTTAATTAATATTTAATCGATCATTAACGAGTATGGTATAATATTTATTTATATATATATAAGCATTTATTTAATAAGACTATATATATATAAATATACTGCATATAATACAATTTAACTATTAGTATTCTAAAACTTATTTCCTATAGGACTGAACATTAAGTTAGATATGATTATTAATAAATTTATTATATATATATAAATACTCCCATATAGGAATATTGTTCTGTAAATTGTAATATATTATATAAATTCTTATATTAATGTTGGCTTGAAAACCTTCAATTTCCCTGGGGACCGATCTAGAAATTTAAAAATAGATCGGTCCCCATAATAAAATTGAAGGTTCAAGCCAACCGGATTTTTGAGGGGTTAAAATAATACTGATATTTTTACGTCCAATTTTCGCTGTCCCGTAATTTATAAATTTTACATTAAAGT